ATGTGCATTATTTAAATAGTGTAAATAGATGCATTTTGGGCCTAAAATATGCTGCTTGAGGTTTTCCTGTTTACGGGGGGTTTTCAGGATTGTTAGTGATCTCAGGGGTATAGGGGGGTAGGGGGGTTTTAACGCGAATAAGCCCCAGGGGGTATCTTAGATATCTTAGGAGTAAGACTGCACTGTTATGCTCTTGATATCCAAGTATGCAATTCTTCTTGGAATGTTTATTATCACTTCATACCATTTACGCGGCAAGCAAGGGGAATGTTCAACCCTGTCAGCTATAACCGTGTTCACTGTGAAATGCCAGGGGAAAGGAAGACGAAAGAGAGGACAACCCGTTATCCTCTGGAAAGAACGCCCGGCATGTTGGGCAATGAGGAGTATGCATTACCACCATTAACTTATGCAAGCGTCGATGAAAGTGTGAGGAATGTTATCAATAAATGGCCCTGAAATAGGAACCAAATGCCAGGAATAATTCACTGAGTGAAACCCCCACGATTGTTGTCCCTCACTTTCATTAAACGTATGCATTAAGGAATCAACTGATGGTCGGTTCTTACTACATTAAGAATTTGAGGACGACGAGATGTTGAGTGCTTGGTATATCTTGACGGATGAGAGTTCTGTTAGGACCTTAAATCTCGTTTAGCACTTCGCTTGGTTTCAATGTTAAGTATTTAAGGACTAGCTTTTAGTCTTACCTTGTTTTTATGTTGTTGTATGAATGGTGAGTGCCTACTTATAGTTGTTAAATCATTATATGTCCCCAATAATTATTTAATATGTTGCATATAAATGTATGGTGTAAATACATATATGCATATTGAACAAAGAGTAGTTTAGTTTAGAATACTAGCTTTGGGAGTTAGTGGTGAGGGTTAAAATCCCTTCTCTTTGAAAGCAGTAGAGGGGAATTTAACCCCTGACATCCGGTTTACAAGACCGGCGCTCTGATACTGAGCTACTATTGCAGAGCCATCCTAGGGCTTTGTTTTCTAGTCATCCCGCAAGAGGGGCAAGGACTAGGAACAGTAAGAAGTATAGGACGGAGGCAATTTGTCCAATGATAATGAATGGATGTTCGACAGGTATTCCGCCGATTCAAGTTAGGATGGCAACGTTTGCAATTAAAGTCCAGAAAAGGAATTGAGTTACGGGCCGGAATGTGAGTCCTCGTTGTTTTGAGGTATGGAGGATTGGGACAACTATTAGGACCAGAATTGAAGCAAGGAGTGCTAGGACTCCTCCAAGCTTGTTAGGAATTGAACGTAGAATGGCGTATGCAAATAGGAAGTATCATTCAGGTTTGATGTGAGGTGGCGTCACTAATGGGTTGGCAGGGGTGAAGTTGTCGGGGTCGCCTAGAAGGTTGGGAGCAAATAGTGCTAAAGAGGTTAGTGCGATGAGTACAACCACGAAGCCTAGGAGGTCCTTGTATGAGAAGTAGGGGTGGAAGGAGATTTTGTCTACGTCTGAGTTAAGGCCAAGGGGGTTATTTGAGCCAGTTTCATGTAAGAAGAGTAAGTGTAGAACAGTTACTGCTGCAATGATGAAAGGAAGTAAAAAGTGGAATGCGAAGAAACGAGTAAGAGTGGCATTGTCTACTGAGAAGCCCCCTCAAATTCATTGTACTAGGGTGTTGCCAACATATGGAATGGCGGAGAGTAGGTTGGTAATGACGGTTGCTCCTCAGAATGATATTTGCCCTCATGGCAGGACGTAGCCTACGAAAGCAGTGGCCATCACTAAGAGAAGAAGGACTACTCCAATATTTCATGTTTCTTTATAAAGGTAAGAGCCGTAGTAGAGGCCACGGCCGATGTGAAGGTAGATACAAATGAAAAAGAAGGAAGCGCCATTGGCATGGAGGTTACGGATAAGTCAGCCATAGTTTACGTCTCGGCAGATGTGTGCAACGGAGGAGAAGGCCATGGAGATATCGGAAGTGTAATGCATGGCAAGGAAAAGACCTGTGAGGAGTTGAGCAATTAAGCAAAGGCCGAGTAGAGAGCCAAAGTTTCATCATACTGAAATATTGGAGGGTGCGGGGAGGTCAACTAGTGCGTCGTTAGCAATTTTTAGTAGCGGGTGGGTTTTGCGTAGGCTTGCCATTAAGGGTTCTTGTAGTTGAATAACAACGGTGGTTTTTCAAGCCATTATTCCTGGTTAGAGTCCGGGCAGGAATTATGACTTATATTATGTCTTTGTTTTTGTTTGGTTTAGTATTAGGTTTAGTCGCGGTTGCTTCTAATCCTTCTCCGTATTTCGCTGCTTTAGGGTTAGTAGTAGTTGCAGGGTTAGGGTGTGGGGTTCTGGTTGGACATGGGGGTTCTTTTTTGTCTTTGGTTTTATTTTTAATTTATCTGGGAGGGATGTTGGTTGTGTTTGCCTATTCAGCAGCGCTGGCTGCTGAGCCTTATCCTGAGAGTTGAGGAAGTCGACCTGTTGCGGCTTATATGGTCTTGTATGTGGTGGGGGTTGCTCTGGTTTCAGGGCTGTTTTGAGGGGGGTGGTATGAGTCTTCTTGGGTTTCAGTTGATGAGCTGGGGGACTTTTCTGTGTTGCGAGGGGATATTGGGGGAGTTGCGTTAATGTATTCGTTGGGAGGAGGGATGTTGGTAATTAGTGCTTGGGTGCTTCTTCTTACTCTGTTTGTGGTGTTAGAGTTGACGCGGGGCTTAAGTCGAGGGACGCTTCGGGCAGTTTAGAGAATAAAGATAAGTGTTGCTAGGGCGAAGGTTAAGAGGAAGAGGGTTAGGTATGTTTTAATTATTCCTTGTTGGGCATTGCTTGTTGTTGTAACAAGGGGGATGTTAAGGGAGGCGGTTGCTTTGGGGCCTGATTTTTCTAGTCAAGTTTGGTCAATTATTTGACTGGCAATTGCTTGTCCTAGGGTTAAGTTGAGTTTAGGGGTGAAGCGATGAATGATGGCTGGGAAGAATCCTAGCATATTGGAGAAATGGTGAGGAATGAGTTGAGGTGTCGGTTTGAATTGTTTGCTTGTTAGTGAGGCTAATTCTAGGGCAAGGAGAAGGCCAAGAATTGTAACTGTTAGGGCGGCTAGTTTAAGAAGAGGAGGTATGGACATGACGGGCGTTTTTAGAGGGGTAATATTAGAGGTAATTAGTAGTCCAGCAATGATGCTTCCTCAAGCTAGTCGTTTAATGGGGTTAATAACTGCTGGGTTGTTTTCGTTGATTGGTGAGAGTGAATTAAATCGAGGGTGGCCTATGGCAACAAAGAAGACAACACGAAGACTGTAGATGGCTGTGAATGAGGTGGCTAGGAGAGTTAAGGCAAGGGCTCAGGCGTTAAGGTAGGATGTGTTAAGGGCTTCAATGATGGCGTCTTTAGAGAAGAAGCCTGCTAGGAAGGGGGTACCTGTCAGGGCGAGGCTGCCGAGGGTGAGACAGGAAGATGTAAAGGGTGTGAGGTGATGTATTCCTCCTATTTTTCGGATATCTTGTTCATCGTTAAGGCTGTGAATAATAGAGCCAGAGCAGAGGAAGAGTATTGCTTTGAAGAAGGCATGGGTGCAGATATGTAGGAAGGCAAGTTGGGGTTGATTAAGGCCAATAGTCACTATTATCAGGCCTAGTTGGCTGGATGTAGAGAAAGCAACAATCTTTTTGATGTCATTTTGGGTGAGGGCACAAGTGGCTGTGAAGAGGGTTGTGAGGGCTCCCAGGCATAGGCAGGTAGTGAGGGCTGTTTGATTGTTTTCTATAAGGGGGCTCATTCGAACAAGGAGAAAAATACCTGCAACAACCATGGTGCTGGAGTGTAGTAGGGCAGAGACCGGTGTAGGACCCTCTATGGCAGAGGGAAGTCACGGGTGGAGTCCGAATTGGGCCGATTTTCCGGTTGCTGCGAGGATAAGCCCTAGGAGGGGGAAAGTGAGGTCTATGTCTTTTGCGGCGGCGAATATTTGTTGTATTTCTCAGGAGTTTAGGTTAGTTGCCATTCATGCTATTGCAAAGATTAGCCCAATGTCTCCTACTCGGTTGTAGAGGACTGCCTGAAGGGCTGCAGTGTTTGCGTCAGCTCGGCCGTACCATCAGCCGATCAGGAGGAAGGACATGATACCGACTCCTTCTCAGCCGATAAAAATTTGGAACATATTGTTGGCTGTCACAAGGATAATCATAGCAATGAGGAAAACAAGAAGGTATTTAAAGAAACGATTTATGAAGGGGTCGGCATGTATGTATCAGGATGCAAATTCTAGGATAGACCAGGTAACGTACAGGGCAATAGGAGTAAAGATAATTGAGTAGTGGTCGAACTTAAAGCTGATATTTACGTCGAAGGTTAGGGTGTTTATTCAGTTTCAGTTAGTAATAATTGTTTCTGCACCTTCATTTAGGAATAGGAAAAGGGGGAGGAGACTAACAAAGAAAGCTAGTTTTACTGCTGTTTTGACTTGATCTAAGGCTCAGTTAGCTTCTCGGGGTTGGGGGTTAAGGGTTGTAAGGACTGGGTAAACTAAGAGTGCAAAAATAATGATGAGGCTGGAGGTTATTATAAGGGAAGTCGGATGCATAGCTGCTACTTGGATTTGCACCAAGAGTTTTTGGTTCCTAAGACCAACGGATGAGCTGTTATCCTTTAGAAGCATTGGCGAGTGAGCCCAGGGGTTCAACCAGGGTGGCGAAGATTAGCAGTCTTCGTTGCTAGCGAGCCTCTCTCGGTGGATAAGGGGATTTTAACCTCTGTTTTTAGAATCACAATCTAATGTTTTAGCTAAACTATATCTACAGGCAGCTCAGCCTCAGATTAGCTCGGGTTTTAGGATTAGGAGGATTAATGGAAGGAGGTGTAGGGCTATTAAAAGGTGTTCTCGAGAGTGGGAGGGGTCTAGGTTAATAATATGTGCTGGTAGTGGGCCCCGTTGGGTCATAAGGAACATGTAGAGTGAATAACCTGCGGTGATTAGAGTGCCTGCTCCTGTTAGGATTAGCGTTCATCAAGATCAGTTAAACAGGGATGTTAGGATTATTAGCTCTCCTATGAGGTTAGGTAGTGGGGGAAGTGCAAGGTTGGCTAGACTGGCAATGAATCATCATGTGGTCATAAGAGGGAGAGCTATTTGAAGTCCCCGCGCTAATACCATTGTTCGGCTGTGTGTTCGTTCATAATTAGTATTTGCTAGGCAGAAAAGGGCGGAGGATGTTAGGCCGTGTGCAATCATTAGGATTAGTGCTCCGGTGAAGCCTCAAGGTGTTTGAATAAGGATACCTCCTACTACAAGGCCTATGTGGCTTACAGAGGAGTAGGCGATGAGGGATTTTAGGTCTGTTTGACGTAAGCAGATTGAACCAGTTATGATGACTCCTCAGAGGGCCAGAATGATGAAAGGGTAGCTTAGTTCTTTGGTAAGGGGCTCAAGGACTACTAGTATTCGCATCATGCCGTATCCTCCTAATTTTAAGAGGACGGCGGCAAGGACCATTGATCCTGCAACGGGGGCTTCTACGTGGGCTTTAGGGAGTCATAAGTGGACGCCATAAAGTGGCATTTTTACTAGGAAAGCGAGTAAGCAGCCTGCTCATCATAGCTTGTCTGCATAGGTTGTGAGTGGCAGAGGGTTGGCATATTGTAATGTTAGGAGGGAGAGGGTCCCAGTGCTGTTTTGGAGAAGAAGCAGTGCAACAAGAAGGGGAAGTGATCCGGCCAGGGTATAGAAGAGGAAGTAAGTGCCAGCGTTGAGTCGTTCTGTTTGGTTGCCTCAGCGGGTAATAAGAAACAGCGTGGGAATGAGGGTGGCTTCAAACATAACATAAAATATAATGATTTCAGTGGCGCCAAAAGCTATAATTAGGAAGATTTGTAGGGATGTGAGGAGTGTGATATATATTCGTTGACGATTAATAGGCTCAAAGGCTGTATGGTTTTGGCTGGCAAGGATTATAAGGGGGAGAAGTCAGCAGGTCAGGACTAAGAGAGGAGTGGACAGGGGATCTGTGGCTATATATGGGTTAAGGCAGGATCAGCCTGTTTCGGAGATGTTCTTTAGTCAGGTAAGGCTAAATAATGCAATTACTAGGCTGTGGAGGAGGGCGGTAGGTCAAAGTCACTTGGCGGAAACTAGCCAGGTTGTTGGGACAAGCATTAAGGTTGGAACTAAGATTTTTAGCATTGTAGGAGATTTAGGCTTTGAAGGCGGTCGGTCCCGTGGGTACGGGCAGTTGCTACTAGGAGGGCGAGTCCCGCACTTGCTTCACAGGCTGAAAATGCAAGTAAAAGCATTGGGGAGGCTGAGAAGTGGGTGGTGCTTAGCTGTAGGGCTCAGAGGGATAGGGCGATGAATAAGGAAAGTATTATCCCTTCCAAACATAAAAGGGCGGAGAGGAGGTGGGTTCGGTGGAATGCTAGCCCTGTTAATCCTAGTATGAAGGCTGAGGAGAAGGTGAAGTGAACGGGGGTCATAAGGCGATCATGGACTTTAACCATAATTTTTTGAGCCGAAATCAAATGTTTTTCTTAAACTAATAACCTACTCGGCTCATTCGAGGCCTCCTTGGAGTCATTCGTAAATAAGGCCAAGGGTGAGGAGGATTAAGACAGCTGAGGCTCAGAAGAAGGTTAATAAGGGGGAGGAGAGTTGGTCTCCTCATGGAAGAGGGAGAAGAAGAGCAATTTCTAGATCAAAGAGAAGGAAGAGAATTGCGACGAGGAAAAATCGGAGGGAAAAGGGGAGGCGGGCGGAGCCAAGTGGGTCAAAGCCGCATTCGTAGGGGGAGAGTTTCTCGTGGTCGGGTGTTATTTGAGGAAGTCAGAAAGAGACGATTGCGAGGACAGTGGAGAGTACAATGGCAATAGTAATGATTGTTGTGACTAAATTCATTATCTTTCCTTGGATTTTAACCAAGACCTGGTGATTGGAAGTCACTAATACTAGCTTTAGTACTAGAAAGATTATGAGCCTCATCAGTAGATGGAGATGTATAAGAATAGTCAGACAACGTCTACGAAGTGTCAGTATCAGGCTGCTGCTTCAAACCCGAAGTGGTGCTCAGATGTGAAGTGGTACTGGATTTGGCGTAGTAAGCAGACAGCTAGGAAGGTGGAGCCAATAATAACATGGAGTCCATGGAAGCCTGTGGCTACGAAAAAGGTGGAGCCGTAGACTCCATCAGCAAGTGTAAAGGGTGCTTCATAATATTCCATAGCTTGAAGGAAGGTGAAGTAAAAGCCAAGAAGAATTGTTAGGAGAAGGGATTGGATTGCTTGTTTTCGTTCACCTTCTATGATGCTATGGTGGGCTCAGGTTACTGTTACTCCTGAGGCAAGCAGAACAGCTGTGTTTAGTAGGGGCACTTCAAATGGGTCTAAGGGGGTGATGCCTGTGGGTGGTCAGCAACCTCCTAATTCGGGGGTAGGGGCAAGGCTTGCATGATAAAAGGCTCAGAAAAATCCTAGGAAAAAGAATACTTCGGAGGTAATGAAAAGGATTATACCGTACCGAAGGCCTTTTTGTACAGGGGGCGTGTGGTGTCCTTGGAATGTGCCTTCCCGTACGATGTCTCGCCATCATTGGTACATTGTTAAGAGAAGAAGGGCTAGTCCGAGGGTTATGAGTGTTGTGGAGTGGAAGTGGAATCAAATTGCGAGACCTGATGTTATTAGTAGGGCAGCAACTGCACCTGTTAGGGGTCAAGGGCTGGGGTCAACTATGTGGTATGCGTGTGCTTGGTGGGCCATTAGACGTTTTCTTGTAGGTAGAGGCTTAATAGGAGAACAAAGACATAAGCTTGAATTATTGCTACGGCAACTTCTAGCAGGGTTAAAAGGAATAGAAGTGTTGCCGTGAGGATTGCAACGGTAGGCATTAGAGGCAGGAGGACAAAGGCAGCTGTGGCAATGAGTTGGATAAGAAGATGGCCAGCGGTAAGGTTGGCTGTTAGTCGAACTCCTAGGGCCAGAGGACGAATGAACAGGCTGATTGTCTCGATAATAATGAGGACGGGAATTAAAGGGGTTGGGGTACCTTCTGGCAGAAGGTGACCTAGCGCAATGGTTGGTTGGTTTCGTATGCCAATAATAACTGTAGCTAGTCAAAGTGGGACTGCGAGGCCCATGTTGAGAGATAGTTGTGTGGTTGGGGTAAATGTGTAGGGAAGTAGCCCAAGCATATTGAGAGTAATAAGGAATAGTATTAGTGATGTTAGCAGCAGAGCTCATTTGTGACCTCCGGGGTTTAGGGGTAGAAGAAGCTGTTGGGTAAATCGATTGATAAATCAGCTTTGAAGTGTTAGTAATCGATTGTTTAGTCAACGTGCAGAGGGGGTGGGGTATAGAGTTCAAGGGAGGCTAAGGGCAAGGGCTATTAAAGGGATTCCTAGGTATGAGGGGCTCATAAATTGGTCGAAGAAGCTTAGTGTCATGGTCAGGTTCAAGGTTCTGTTTTGGGTTTTTCAGTGCTTTGAGGGGTAGGTTCGTTTGGGAAAGTATGGGCTATAACTTTAGGTGGAAGAATGGTTAAAAATACTAGTCAGGAGAAGACTAGAATGGCAAATCAAGGGGCGGGGTTGAGTTGAGGCATGCAGCTAAGGGTGGTCGGGAGTCACCAATCTTTAGCTTAAAAGGCTAACGCTAGGGCCCATGTTTAGCTTCTTAGCTAAGCGTCTTCAAGTATTAAAGATGATCAGTTTTCAAAGTGTTCTAAAGGGACTGCTTCGACTACAATGGGCATGAAGCTGTGGTTAGCTCCGCAGATTTCAGAGCATTGTCCGTAGAAGACACCGGGTCGGGATGCAATAAAAGCTGTTTGGTTTAGGCGTCCAGGGACTGCGTCTATTTTTACACCCAGTGCAGGGACAGCTCAAGAGTGGAGTACGTCTTCGGCAGAAACTAAGACACGGATAGGGGATTCAACCGGGATTACTATTCGGTGATCTGCTTCTAGGAGGCGGAATTGCCCAGGGGTTAGGTCTTGTGTAGGGATTATGTAGGAATCAAATCCGAGGTCCTCGTAGTCAGTGTATTCGTAGCTTCAGTATCATTGGTGGCCCATGGCTTTAATTGTAAGGTGGGGGTCATTAATTTCGTCCATCAGGTAAAGAATGCGAAGTGAGGGGAGGGCAATGAGGATAAGAATAATTGCAGGGAGAATTGTTCAGATGATTTCAATTTCTTGGGAATCTAAAATGTATTTGTTAGTTAGTTTGGTGGAAACCATCGCCACAATAATGTAAAGTACTAGTGTACTAATTAGAAAAACGATTATTAAGGCATGGTCGTGGAAGTGAAGAAGTTCTTCTATAACAGGTGAAGCTGCATCTTGAAAACCTAGTTGTGAGGGATGTGCCATTAATTTGCAAGACACGCGGGGTTTTAACCCACAATTCTGCCTTGACAAGGCAGTGTAATGGCTATTTTACTAGTGTCTTATAAAGAAAGTGACAGAGTGGTTATGTGACTGGCTTGAAACCAGCCTACGGGGGTTCAATTCCTCCCTTTCTCGATTAATTTGCTTGAACTTGAACAAATGCAGGTTCCTCAAATGTGTGATAAGGGGGAGGGCAGCCGTGCAGTCATTCTACGTTAGTTGTTGTCAGTTCGACTGCCAGAACTTCACGTTTAGCAGCAAATGCTTCTCAAATGATAAATAGGAACATAATAACAGCTACAAGGGAGATTAGGGACCCAATAGAGGAAACTGTGTTTCAGAGGGTGTAGGCATCGGGGTAGTCTGAGTATCGTCGAGGTATTCCAGCCAGGCCTAGGAAGTGTTGGGGGAAGAAGGTTAAGTTTACCCCTACAAACATTACTCCGAAGTGGATTTTTGTTCAAGTGCTGTGAAGAGTGTAGCCTGAGAATAGGGGGAATCAGTGGACGAAAGCCGCAACAATTGCAAATACTGCTCCTATAGACAGGACATAGTGGAAGTGGGCTACTACATAATATGTGTCATGGAGTACAATATCTAGTGAGGAGTTGGCCAGGACGATCCCTGTTAGACCTCCTACTGTAAAGAGGAAAATAAAGCCTAGGGCTCATAACAGAGGAGTCTCTCATTTGATTGAACCTCCATGAAGGGTTGCTAGTCAGCTAAAGACTTTAACTCCTGTAGGAATGGCGATAATTATAGTAGCGGATGTGAAGTAGGCACGTGTGTCTACGTCCATGCCAACTGTAAACATATGGTGGGCTCATACAATGAAGCCTAGAAGGCCAATTGCTATCATTGCTCAGACCATGCCCATATAGCCGAAAGGTTCTTTTTTACCAGAGTAGTAGGCAACGATGTGGGAGATCATTCCAAACCCTGGTAGAATTAAAATATAGACCTCTGGATGACCAAAGAATCAGAATAGATGTTGGTAGAGGATGGGATCACCTCCTCCTGCTGGGTCAAAGAAAGTGGTGTTCAAGTTTCGGTCTGTTAGAAGCATTGTAATTCCAGCAGCTAAAACTGGGAGGGAAAGAAGGAGTAGGACGGCAGTAATTAGAACAGCTCAAACGAATAGGGGTGTTTGATATTGTGAGATGGCAGGGGGTTTCATGTTGATAATGGTTGTGATAAAATTAATAGCCCCTAGAATTGAAGAAACTCCTGCTAGGTGAAGAGAGAAAATGGTTAAATCAACAGATGCCCCTGCGTGTGCAAGATTTCCTGCTAGTGGAGGGTACACCGTTCATCCAGTCCCGGCTCCAGCCTCTACTCCAGAAGAAGCAAGCAGGAGCAGGAAGGATGGGGGAAGGAGTCAAAAACTCATATTATTTATTCGAGGGAATGCCATGTCGGGGGCACCGATTATTAACGGAATTAGTCAGTTTCCGAACCCTCCAATCATGATTGGCATTACTATAAAGAAAATTATTACGAACGCATGTGCCGTAACGATTACGTTATAAATTTGGTCGTCTCCAAGAAGAGCTCCTGGTTGGCTTAGTTCTGCTCGAATGAGTAGGCTTAGAGCTGTGCCTACCATTCCGGCTCAAGCACCAAATACTAAATAGAGGGTGCCGATGTCTTTATGATTGGTCGAGAAAAATCAACGTGTGATTGCCACAGGTAAGATGGCTGAGGTTTAAGCGGTGGATTGTAGCCCCATAAACAGAGGTTTGAGTCCTCTTCTTACCAAGCTCTGAGGTGTTTTACATATTAGATTGCAAGTCTAAAGAAGTAGATTAATCGTCTACCGGGGCTTTCCCCCGCCTTTAGTAATTTTATTAGGCGGGGGAAAGATAGATGGATGCTCGCTGGTTTGAGCGCTTAGCTGTTAACTAAGAGTTTGTAGGATCGAGGCCTACCTATCTAGAAAGGCTTTAGCTTAATTAAAGTGTCTGTTTTGCATGCAGGAGATGTGGGGTAATGTCCCGCAAGTCTTATCAGGGACTGGGAGATTCTCACTCCCACTGAGGGCTTTGAAGGCCCTAGGTCTAGGTATTAGCCTAAGTCTCTTAGAGGGTCAGGAGGGCTGTAACGGCCGGGGTGAGGGGGAGGAGGGCGACGGTGGCCATTGTAGAGATGGCGAGGGGAAGTGTTAGTTGTGTTGTAGGTAGGCGTCAGGGGGTTGTTCCGGAGAGGCTGTTGGGGGAGATGGTTAGGGTTATTGCGTATGTGAGTCGGAGGTAAAAATACAGGCTTAGAAGGGCTGTTAGTGCGGCTAGGGTGGCTGTAGGGGCTAGGTCTTGTTTGGTTAGTTCTTGAAGAATAAGTCATTTTGGCATAAACCCAGTTAATGGGGGAAGGCCTCCTAGGGATAGTAGGACTAGTGGGGTAAGGGAAGTCAGTGCTGGGGTTTTGGCCCATGAGATAGCTAGGGTATTGATGTTGGTTGCTTTGTTTAGTTTGAATACAAGGAATGTTGAGAATGTCATGATGAAGTATGTGAGGAGTGTTAGGAAAGTGAGAGAGGGGGAAAATTGTAGTACTAGAATTATTCAGCCAAGGTGGGCAATTGAAGAGTAGGCAAGGATTTTTCGTAGCTGTGTTTGGTTTAAGCCTCCTCATCCTCCGACAAGGGTTGACATCAGGCCAAGAATAATAAGAAGGGATGAGTTGGTTGGTTGAATTTGTAGGAGAAGGGCGAAAGGGGCTAGTTTTTGTCAGGTCGAGAGGATAAGCCCGGTGGTGAGGTCTAGTCCTTGAAGGACTTCTGGGAGTCAGGAGTGTGTGGGGGCAAGTCCAATTTTTAGGGCAAGGGCCATAGTGATTATGGTAATGGGGAGGGGGTGAGATATCTGTTGAATATCTCATTGTCCGGTGAGTCAGGCATTGGTTGTGCTTGCAAATAAAAGTATTGCAGCGGCGGTGGCTTGAGTAAGAAAATATTTGGTGGTCGCTTCGACTGCTCGCGGGTGGTGGTGTTGGGCTATAAGGGGAATAATGGCGAGAGTGTTTATTTCAAGTCCTATTCAGGCGAGGAGTCAGTGTGAGCTTGCAAATGTGATTGTAGTTCCTAGGCCTAGTCCGAATAAAAGGGTGGCTAAGATGTACGGGTTCATTAGTAAAGGAAGGAGTTTAACCAACATGTTTGGGGTATGGGCCCAAAAGCTTAATTAGCTGACTTTACTAGGAAGTGGTGTAGTGGAAGCACTGAGAGTTTTGATCTCTCCAGGTAGGGTTCGAGTCCCTTCTTTCTAAGGAGTCGGAGGGACTCTAACCCTCATGGTTCACTCTATCAAAGTGGCCCTTTTCTTCAGGCACAACTCCTGAGTTATAGTTGTGGTGGTAAGCCTGCAAATGCAATGGGAAGTGCAAGATGTCAGATGACTAGGGCGAGCGTTAGAGGAAGGAAGTTTTTTCAGATAAGATGCATGAGCTGGTCGTATCGGAATCGAGGGTAGGAAGCACGGACTCACAAGAAAACAATAGAGAGGAAGGCTGCTTTAGTCATTAAGTTTATTGCAGTAAGTTCCGGGATAGTCGGAATGTGGGAGGCGCCTAGGAAGAGAGTGGCAGACAATGTGTTCATGAGGAGAATGTTGGCATATTCTGCTAGGAAAAATAGAGCGAAGGGGCCTCCTGCGTATTCCACATTAAAACCAGATACTAGTTCTGATTCTCCTTCGGTAAGATCAAAGGGAGCACGGTTGGTCTCTGCTAGGGTAGAAATGTATCATATTGCGGCTAGGGGTCAGGCTGGCAGGATTAGTCAGATGCTTTCTTGGGCGATGTTAAAGGTCTGGAGCGTGAAACCTCCTGTGAAGATAATTGCATTGAGGAGGATAAGACCTAAGCTGACTTCGTAGGAGATGGTTTGGGCAACGGCCCGTAGAGCTCCGATGAGTGCGTATTTTGAATTGGATGCTCAGCCTGAGCCTAGAATTGAATAGACTGCTAGGCTGGACAGGGCTAGAATAAATAGAATGCCTAGGTTTAAGTCGATAACTGGATAGGGAAGTGGTATGGGGGCTCATAGGGTGAGGGCGAGTGTAAGTGCTAGTATAGGGGTTAGGAGGAATAGAAGGGGAGAAGAGGTTGAGGGTCGTACGGGTTCTTTAATAAAAAGTTTCACTCCGTCTGCGATGGGTTGAAGGAGTCCGTAGGGGCCTACAATGTTTGGTCCTTTCCGTAGTTGCATATAACCGAGTACTTTTCGTTCAATTAGGGTTAGGAAGGCAACGGCTAGGAGAACTGGGACGATAAAGGCTAGGGGGTTGATGATGTGGGTGATGAGTGTTGAGATCATAGTTAAGGAGAGGACTTGAACCTCTGTGGAAAGGGCTTAGGTCTTTTGCAGTTACCGGGCTCTGCCACCTTAACATGTCGTTCTTTCAGACATAGGGGGATATGCCCTTTTGCCCATTTTATTTGTTTTCATCGGGTGGGGGGGAGGTATACTTGTAGCAGGGGCCTCTTCTTTTCGGTCCTTTCGTACTAGAAAAGATCATCTCATAGATAGAAACTGACCTGGATTACTCCGGTCTGAACTCAGATCACGTAGGACTTTAATCGTTGAACAAACGAACCCTTAATAGCGGCTGCACCATTAGGATGTCCTGATCCAACATCGAGGTCGTAAACCCCCTTGTCGATATGGCCTCTAAAAGGGGATTGCGCTGTTATCCCTAGGGTAACTCGGTTCGTTGATCGGTATTACCGGATCTAGATGGTCAGAATTTCTGTTTACTAGAGCGGGAGCTCTTGGCTGTGAGAGGAGGTGTTCTCGTTCCACGTGGGGGTTTTATGTTTCCCCGCGGTCGCCCCAACCAAAGACATTAGGGCAGGGTTCATTTGGTTTGGTCCTTTGTTCTGAGGTGTTTAACATGGTCTGCCTTGGTGTCTAAAGCTCCATAGGGTCTTCTCGTCTTATGTGTGTATCCCCGCTTCTGCACGGGGAGATCAATTTCATTGACTTGAAAGAGGAGACAGCTAAGCCCTCGTTATGCCATTCATACAGGTCTCCATTTAAAAGACAAGTGATTGCGCTACCTTCGCACGGTCAAAATACCGCGGCCGTTAAACTTATAGTCACAGGGCAGGCGGGACCTCTTATTCTTAGATTTTGCAAGAGGCGATGTTTTTGGTAAACAGGCGAGGCTTTATGTGTTTGCCGAGTTCCTTCTCTTTCTTTTAGTCTTTCCTTAGATGCATACCAGTGTGGGGTTGACGGTTGTCTTGTTGGGTGGTTTTCTAGTTGTTTGGTCTGTTGTTCAGTGCCCTCTTTGTTTGGGTCCGGTTAAGGTTCGGGGGGAAGTCCGTTCCGATTCACACGTATGCGGGGAGAGAGGCGTGCTCTCTTATTACTCATGTTAGCATGGTCACTCCCATGTTTGCATGGGGCGGCCTGGTAGGTTAAGAGGGTTAAGATTGAGTTATCAGGATGGGAAGGGGTGGGGTTATGTTTGAGCTTTAACGCTTTCTGTACAGGTGGCTGCTTTTAGGCCCACTGAAACATAGTGCCTTTGGGTTAATTTTGATCTTTACCCTTCTGTAAAAGTTGTATCTTGTGTCAAAGGGGCTGTACCCCCTTTGACTAACTCTCTCGGTTTCTTTGTGTCAAAAGGGGGTAGGGACGGGGGTGAGGAAAGAAGCCGGGAGGCTGAACTTCTATCCAATTCCCAGGCAACCAGCTATAACTGGGCTCGGTAGGTCTGTCACCTCTACTCGAAGCTCTCCCCACTCTTTTGCCACAGAGACGGGTTTGCCCTATTGATAGGCTGTCTTGGAGTAGCTCGCTCAGTTTCGGGGTATCAAACTAAAGTGCTCTTCGCTTGGGGGTTGCTGGCTAAATCATGATGCAAAAGGTACGAGGTTGAATCTCTGCTTTTTTATGCTTTACTGGGTTGTTTCATTTCTCTTTCAGCTTTCCCTTGCGGTACTTTTTCTGTTGCTCCACAGTTCCTTTTCTATCGCCTGTACTAAGGGGGAAAAATGATTTGTTTATAGGGGTTAAGGGTATTGGGGGTTATTGATGGGGTTTTGTTGTTTTTGGTGGGAGGGGCTAGCTGTTGGGCGTCAGGGTAATCCGATTTGCACGGATAACTTCTCGGTGTAAGGGAGATGCTTTTCTGTTTTAGCTATACTCTGATTTTTCCAAGTGCACCTTCCGGTACACTTACCATGTTACGACTTGCCTCCCCTTTGCAGTTTTAAGGTTTTAGGTACTTAGTGTTATAAGCTTGGGGAGAGTGACGGGCGGTGTGTGCGCGCTTCAGGGCCGGTTTCAGCGGAACGCTCTATTTTCTGCTTACTGCTAAATCCTCCTTCAGATAGATATTTCAATGTATCGTTCGTAATTCACTGTGTTAGGGAATGTAGCCCATTTCTTCCCTTTCCATACGCTACACCTCGACCTGACGTTTTGGGCTATGCCAATCTTGCTTACTATGAGTCCTTCACAGGGTAAGCTGACGACGGTGGTATATAGGCGGAGAAAACAAGAAAAGGTGAGGTTGAACGGGGGTAATCGGTTCTAGAACAGGCTCCTCTAGGTGGATCTAAAGCACCGCCAAGTCCTTTGGGTTTCAAGCTGATGCTCGTAGTTCCCAGGCGGATAGCAGGTGTAGTTCGCTATCAATGTTTATGGCTAGGCATAGTGGGGTATCTAATCCCAGTTTGTACCATAGCTTTCGTGGGTTCGGATGTTATAAAGCCACTTTCGTGATTGGGCTTCTTACCTTCGGATGCGTATAACAACTCTGAGGGCGTTCGGCTTTAGTATTAAAGGAAATCTTAACCACTCTTTACGCCGGTGTCTAACAACTTGGGTCTCTCGTATAACCGCGGTGGCTGGCACGAGTTTTACCGACCCTCTTAGCTTTGACTAAGTCAAGTTTTCACTTATGGCTTAATGTTTATCACTGCTGAGTTCCCTTGAGGGTGTGGCTAAGCAAGGTGTCATGGGCTTGGGGTGAAGTGCCTGATACCAGCTCCTTGTTCCCAAACAGGGAACTGTAGGGCATTCTCACAGGGGCGCGGATACTTGCATGTGTAAGTTTAGCTAAAGTTGATAGTAAAGTCAGGACCAAACCTTTGTGCTTACGGAGCTTTCTAGGGCTCATCTTAACATCTTCAGTGTTATGCTTTAATTAAGCTACGCTAGC